GTTGGGTATTGGTGCAACATTACCTATTGATAAATCCCTAACTTTAGGTCTTTTTTAAATTGATTGATTCAATTGTGAAATAAAATATCACGACGTATGTATCTAGGGAACAGTCGCTTCAAAGTGAATTCTCCCTAGATACATCTATTCAATTAAATTATGAATCTATGCTGATTCCGAATATATATATGAATTGTCCTAAATATTCAAAACCCTTTAATTTGGCCTTTTTCTAAAAAAAACATGAAAAAATCCAATGGATTTAAAACTTATTTTTCGGTAAATCAATTACGAAATTTTTTTCTAGAATCCCTAAAATTTGTTTGACATCTTCTATGCGAAAATGCTCCATTTTCATAAGATCTTCTTGGCTGTTATTCAAAAGGTCCAACAATGTATATATATTGGACCTTTTGAGACAATTATAGATCCTGGGAGGCAATTCTGATTGGTCAATAAAAATCGATTTCAACGCCATTTTTTTTTTATTTTTTGTTAGTTTAGCCAATTTATCATAAAAGGTAAAAGGGGGTAAAGGAAACATGTGTTGATTGTCCTCTAAATTTAGATTTTCTTCTTTGGTATGTAAAAAGGGAATCAATAAATCAATCAAATTCCGGGAGGCTTCGTGAAGTGCTTCTTTAGGAGTTAAACTTCCATTTGTCCATATTTCGAGAAATAGTATTTCTTTGTTACCATTTTCATAAGAATGAATACTATGATTCGCATTTCGAACAGGCATGAATACAGGATCTATAGGATAACTTCCATCTTGAAAGGTATTTGGCGCTTTTATAAGATATCCGCGATTCTTCTCTATTTGTAATCCAATAACCAACTCAATGGGTTCTGTCAAGCTAGCTATATGCTGTGTATTATCGACGATTTCTACATAAGGCGGTAAGATGATATCTTGAGCAGTTACATATCCAGGGCCTCTGACACAAATAGACGCCTCACAAGTTCCATAGAGATTACTTCTCAATACGATTTCTTTCAAATTCATTAAAATTTCATGTACTGATTCTTGAATACCCGTTATCGTAGAATATTCGTGTGATATTTTCTCAGATTTTGCGCGTGTGATACATGTTCCTTCGATTTCTCCAAGCAAAGCCCTTCGCATCGCAATGCCTATTGTGTCTGCTTGACCTTTCATAAGCGGAGACAGAATAAAGCGCCCATAAAAAAGACGCTTACTGTCTGCTGCTGATTCAACACACTTCCACTGTAGTGTCCGAGTAGATACTGTTATTTTCTCTCGAACCATAATAATATTATTTGATCAGATCATTGAATCATTTATTTCTCTTGTTTCTCTTACTATTGAAATATCTTCCTTTTTTATTTCTACACACGTCTTTTTTTCGGGGGTCTACAGCCATTATGTGGCATAGGGGTTACATCCCGTACGAAAGTTAATAGTATACCACTTCTGCGAATAGCTCGTAATGCTGCGTCTCTTCCGAGACCTGGACCTTTAATCATGACTTCTGCTCGTTGCATACCTTGATCTACTACTGCACGAATAGCATTTGCCGCTGCGGTTTGAGCAGCAAACGGCGTCCCTCTTCTTGTACCTCCGAAGCCACAAGTACCGGCAGAGGACCAAGAAACCACCCGCCCGCGTACATCTGTAACAGTCACAATGGTATTATTGAAACTTGCTTGAATATGAATAACCCCCTTTGGTATTTTACGTGTACTCTTACGTGAACCAATACGTCCACGTGAACCCTTTTTCGGTATAGCTTTTGCCATATTTTATGATCTCATAAATTTGAGTCAGAGATATATGGATATATCCATTTCATGTCAAAACAGATTCCCTATTTGTATATCAGGTCTTTAACGAGTTTGATTATCCTTGTCTTTGTTTATGTCTTGGGTTGGAACAAATTACTATAATTCGTCCCCGACGACGGATTAGTCGACATTTTTCACAAATTTTACGAACAGAAGCTCTTATTTTCATATTTGCCACTCCTTACTTTAATTTTGAATCCACTTTTTGGAAGAAAATAAGTTTCTTGAAATTTTCGATTTCGAATCGTATTCCTACGAAAGAAACGGTGAAGTTAAAAAACACCTAATCTTTCGAATCTTTGTTGCGGAGTCGATAAATTATACGACCTCTGGTTGAATCATAACGACTTACTTCAATTTTTACTCTATCTCCTGGCAGTATCCGTATAAAACTACGTCGGATCTTTCCTGAAACATAACCTAGAATCATATCTTCATTATCTAAACGAACCCGGAACATACCGTTGGGAAGCGATTCAGTAATTAAACCTTCATGAATCCATTTTTGTTCTTTCATTCCAGGTAAAACCCCCTTGAAGTATCAACTAGTGGAGGAAGAACCCTATTAGAGAACCCACCCCTTCTCTTTTCTTTTTCACAAAAAAGAAGTTTCATATCGGATATTAGAAAGATTACCATATATAACACAAAATTTCTCCGCCTATTCTTTCTAGTCGAGCCTCTCGGTCTGTCATTATACCTCGAGAAGTAGAAAGAATTACAACCCCCATCCCACCTAAAATTCTAGGAATTCTTTGATAGTTAGAATAGATTCGTAGACCCGGCCGACTTATCCGTTTTAAATTTAAAAGATTTCTATAAGTCCTTTTCCTATTCCTTCTATGTCGTAGGGTTAAAACCAAAAAATATTTGTTGTTCTCTCGATGTTTTCTCACATTTTCGAGAAAACCCTCTCGTAAAAGTATTTTAACAATACTTTGGCTGATATTAGTAGATGCTACTCGAACCACGCTTTTTCTATACATATCGGCATTTCGTATAGAAGTTATTATGTCAGCAATAGTATCACTACTCATGATTAATTAAAATTATTGGTGCCTCCAAATTTCGATATAATCAACATGTTTTTCTTTTTTTTTTTTTACGTGTTTGTTTATAAATATTCATTTTGAAAGGTATATACGTGAGAGAAAATCTACTAAATGAATCTTAATCTATTTCTTTTAAATACCCTACTATAACCATATCGTGGTCTTATTTTATAATACCTCGGGAGCTAATGAAACTATTTTAGTAAAATTGAACTGTCTCAATTCTCGGGCAATCGCACCAAAAACTCGAGTTCCTTTTGGATTTCCTTCTTGATCAATCACAACTGCAGCATTGTCATCATATCGTATTATCATACCGTTGTCACGTTTAAGTTCTTTACAAGTACGGACAATTACAGCTCTGACCACTTCTGATCTTTCTAGAGGCATGTTTGGAACTGCGTCTTTGATCACAGCAACAATAACGTCACCAATATGAGCATATCGACGATTGCTAGCTCCTATGATTCGAATACACATCAATTCTCGAGCCCCGCTGTTATCTGCTACATTCAAATGGGTTTGAGGTTGAATCATATCATTTTTTTATCTGTTTTTTACAATACAAAGGTCGAAGAAAAAAAGAAATATTATTTGTCCAAAAAAAGAAACCTGCACCCACTATTTTTAAGTTTTTAAGTAAGGCCTATTTCTTTTTTATCCCAAAATGATAAATTGAGCTCGTATAGGCATTTTGGACGCTGCTATTGAAATAGCCCTTCTGGCTATAGTTTCTGTTACTCCACCCATTTCATAAAGGATTCGACCTGGTTTAACAACCGCTACCCAATATTCGGGAGAGCCTTTACCTGAACCCATACGTGTTTCTGCGGGTCTTACTGTAACCGGTTTATCTGGAAATATACGAACCCATATTTTTCCACCGCGACGTGCATTTCGTGTCATTGCTCGTCGACCTGCTTCTATTTGTCTAGATGTGATCCAAGCGGGTTCAAGTGCCTGAAGAGCGTATTTACCAAAACAAATAGTATTACCTCGATAAGATATTCCCTTCATTCTTCCTCTATGTTGTTTACGGAATCTGGTTCTTTTGGGGTTATAGTTGATGGTTTGTTTTGAATTCCATCTCTACTACAGAACCGGACGTGAGAGTTTCTTCTCATCCAGCTCCTCGCGAATAAAATAAATTCAAATTAAAGATTTTGAGTTCAATTTGAATTCTATTCAGATATAATATTATGCATAGATGTATTTATATTTAATTTTAATAACTGAATCATGGATTTCGTTTAATCTAGATCAAATCTTATTAATTTGTATATCTTGATTTGTCTATTTTGTTTGTATAGATATATATAATAATGAAATTAAATAATATATATATATTAATAACTATAACTAAACTATTTTTTCTTCTATTTATCGATATTAGAATGTTAAAAGGAATCTTTTTTTTGTTTTACTCTTTATCGTATTGGATTGACCCAAATTTAGCAATCCAAGAAAATAAAGTTTTCGCGGGCGAATATTTACTCTTTCCATTTCTATTTCAGTTCTATCATTCGTTCATAACTTTTCCGAATAGATGAATGGGTCTCTGGTCGGTTCCGCCATCCCGATCAATGAATCATTCAAATTCATTTTCATAGAATCTTTTGAATTCACAGGTTCCGTCGTTCCCATCGCTTCTTATTTAATGGTTAGGTCTGAATTCTACAATGGAGCTATTAGTTCTTGAGTCAATATTCTTAGTCTTTATTGGCTCGAAGCTCTTTATTTTTTGTTCGATGAGCAGATCCATTTAATGATGAATCCGTATTGATGCTTTATTACACAGATTTTTTATGAGATGACTCATAGACCTTACATATTGGAATTATATATCATCAATATTTTCTTTCTTCCTCTCATCCTTCCATTTATCCATACCCTTTCTTTTTTTTATTATTAACAATTTAGAAGCAGATTTTTTAATAAATAATAAAAAAGATTTCAGTTGCTACAACAATATGAACAATATATCATATCTTGACTGGTTCTTTGGATCCAGATAATACGAAGTGATGAGTTGGTTATTACTTCTATAGTTATTTGTTTATACTATGGGGCTGGTTTTTATACTAACCCTCAAAAAACCAACGAGTCACACACTAAGCATAGCAATTTTATCAAAAGATTAAT